AATTCTTGGGTTTCCACTAATGAACAAAAAAGGTACAACTTGAGTAATGAATTAATAAGCCGAATAAAAACTCTAAAAACAGAAAAGGGATCTTTTGCACTCGAAAAACGAACCAGATTTTGCAATGATGAGAATGAGCAAGAATACTTGCCAAAAGTGTATGATCCTCTTTTGAATGGACCATTTCGTGGAACAATAAAAAAAGGAAATTCATTCAATGAATTTTTTACTTCTACAGAAGACTCTATAGAAATGTTTTTGATAAATAAAATTCATGGACTTCTCTTCATTCCTAAAAATTCCCAAGAATTTAAACATCCATTTGATAAGAAATCAGCATTGAACTTTATTATAAATTCTTTAACATCAATCAATGAATTTTCTTTTGAGTCTGTACCCAGTTTTCATTTGAAAAACTATTCTTTATTAAAAGAAGAAAAAAAAATTGATTCAGAAAGTCAAGCAAAATCTTTAAAATTTTTATTTGATATAATTCCAACAGATGCAAATAATCAAACACCAAAGTCTATTGGAATAGAAGAAATCGGTAAAAAGGTTTCGCGATGGTCATACAAATTGACCGATGATTTGGAAGAACCGGAAGAAGAAAATGAGGAACAACCAAAAGGAGATCATGAAATTCGTGCAAGAAAAGCCAAACGGGTGGTAATTTATACTGATAATGGTCGGGATATGAATTCTATTACTAATACTACTAATACTGATAGTAGTGATAGTGATCAGGAGGAAGAAATCGCTTTGATACGTTACTCACAACAATCTGATTTTCGTCGGGAAATAATCAAAGGATCCATGCGTGCTCAAAGACGTAAAACAGTTACTTGGGAATTATTTCAAGTAAATGTGCATTCACCACTTTTTTTGGATCGAATAGAAAAAACATTTTTTTTTTCTTTTTTTGATATCTCTGAAGTGATGAATCGCATTTTTAGGAATTTCGCGGGTAAAAAACCAGAATTAAAAAATTCTGATTTTGAGGAGGAAGAAACAAAAGAAGGGGAGAAAAAAAACAAAGAGAAAAAAGAAGAAAATGAACGAATAGAAATAGCAGAAGCTTGGGATAGCATTATATTTGCTCAAATAATAAGAGGTTTAATGTTAGTAAGCCAATCTTTTCTTAGAAAATACATTATATTACCCTCATTGATAATAGGTAAAAATATTGTCCGTATGTTATTATTTCAATTCCCCGAGTGGCATGAGGATTTAAGGGAATGGAATAGAGAAATGCATATTAAATGCACTTATAATGGCGTTCAATTATCAGAAACAGAATTTCCAAAGAATTGGTTAACAGATGGTATTCAGATAAAGATTTTATTTCCTTTCTGTTTAAAACCTTGGCGAAGATCTAAAATAAGATCTCATCATAGAGATCCAATAAAAAAAAAAGGAAAAAGGGGAAATTTTTGTTATTTAACCGTTTGGGGAATGGAAACAGAATTTCCTTTTGGTTCTCCCCGAAAACGACCTTCTTTTTTTGAACCCATATATAAGGAACTAAAAAAAAAAATAAGAAAAATAAAAAAAAAATCTTTTCTAATTCTAAAAGTTTCAAAAGAAAAAACAAAATGGGCCATCAAAACACTTCTAGTTATAAAACAAATAATGAAGAAACTTGAAAAAGTGAAGCCAATTTTGTTATTTGAATTGAAGAAGGTGAAAGTATCTGAACTCAATGAAAATGTAGAAGATTCCAATAATAAAATTATTAATGAATCCACTGTTCTAATTCGATCCATGAATTGGACAAAATACTCGCTTATAGAAAAAAAAATAAAAGATCTTTCAGATAAGACAATCACAATCAGAAATCAAATAAAAAAAATCACTAAAGACAAGAAGAAAGCAATTCTAACCTGTGGTGATAAAAGGTCGGAAACAAAAACAATTTTGCAGATATTCAAAAGAAAAAATACCCGATTAATGCGCAAATCACTTTATTTTCTAAAATATTTTATTGAAAAACTATATATGGATACCTTACTATCTATAATTAGTATTTCTAGGATCAATCTGCAACCTTCAACAAAAAAAATTGTCAATAAATCGATTTACAAGGATAAAAGAAATCAAGAAAGAATTGACGAAACAGATCAAAATACAATGAACTTCGTTTCCAATATAAAAAATTTCATTTCTAATCCTAATATGAGTGATAATTCAAATATTTATTACGACTTATCCTCTGTGTCCCAAGCATATGTATTTTACAAATTATCACAAAGCCAATTACTTAACAGGTATCACTTAAAATCTGTTCTTCAATGTCGCAGTACCTATCCTTTTCTTAAGGATAAACTAAAATTTTATTGTATTAAACGAGGAATATTTGACTCCCAATCAAGACACAAGAAAATTCATAAGTCCGGAATGAATGAATGGAAAAATTGGCTAAAGGGTCATTATCAATACAATTTATCTCGTAACAAATGGTCTCAATTAGTACCGAAAAAATGGCGAAATAGAATCAATCAACATTGTAGCATTCAAAAGAACAACTCAATGAAATTATATTTATATAAAAAAAAAAAATACCAATTAATTCATTCCCTAAAAGAAAATTCCTATGCACTAGATTTAATGACAAGTCAAAAACACAAATTAAAAAAAAACTATGGATATGATCTTTTAGCAAAAAAATATATAAATTATGTAGATAACAAAGACTCATATAATTATGGACAACAATTACAAGCAAACAAAGACCAAGAAATTCCATATAATTTCAATACATTGAATCCCGAATCGTTTTATGTATTGATAAATACTATTAATAATTATCTAGAAAAAGGATATATTCTTGATACGCATAAAAATCTGGATAGAAAATATTTTGATTGTAGAATTCTCCATTTTTGTGTTAAAAAGAATATAGATGGTAAAGCCGGGACCAATACGCATATTGATACCAAAATTGATAAAAAAACTAAGACTGAAAAAACACAAATTCAAAAATTGAAAAAAGAAAATCTTTCTTTTCTTACAATTCATCAAGAAATCAACACACCTAATCAAGAAAAAAACTTTTTTGATTGGATGGGAATGAATCAAAAAAGGGTTTCTCATACCATATCAAATTTAGAACCTTGGTTCTTCCCAGAATTTGTGTTACTTTTTAATGCATATCAACTGAAACCGTGGATCATGCCAATCAAATTACTTCTTTTGAATATTTATTTCATAGAAATAGATATTAGTAAAAATCCAAATATCAACGTAATAAAAAAAAAAAACCAGATATTATCTAGTCAAAAGGATTCTATCAAATTAGAATTAAAAAATTTTAGCCAAGAAAAAAACGAACAAGAAGGCCAAGGAAGCCTTGGCTCAGATATACGAAAACAAAATCAACAGAAAGATATTGAAGAAAATTACACAAGATCGGACGTTAATAAAAAAGGTAAAAAGAAAAAACAATCCAAGAACAACAAGAAAGGGGAACTAGATTTCTTCCTGAAAAAATTTTTCCTTTTTCAATTAAGATGGGATGACCCCTTGAATCAAAGAATATTTAATAATATCAAGGTATTTTGTCTCCTACTGAGATTGAAAGATCCAAAAGAAATTACTATATCCTCTATTCAAAGGGGAGAAATGCGTCTAGATGTAATACTAATTCGAAAGGATTCGGCTCTTTCAGAATTGATAAAAAAGGGAATATTGATTATCGAACCCCTTCGTCTATCTATAAGAAAAGATGGAAAATTCATTATGTATCAAACTATAAACATAGGTATTTCATTAGTCGATAAGAAAAAGCGCCAAATACCTAATAGAAAATGCATAAAAAAAAGATATGTTTATAAGAAAATTTTTAATTTTAATATATCACTTGGACAAAATAACAACATACTTTTGAATGGCGATCGAGATCATTACAATTTCCTTGTTCCCGAAAATATTCTATCTCCCAGACGCCGTAGAGAATTGAGAACTCTAATTTGTTTTAATTCCCCTAATTGGAATCTTGTGGATAGAAATCCATTATTTTGCAATGAAAATAACATAAGAAACTCTAGACCATTTTTAAATGAGGAGAAAGGCCTTAATCAGAATACAGATTCAAAAGAATTCATTAAATGCAAATTGTTTCTTTGGCCCAATTACCGATTAGAAGATTTAGCTTGTATGAATCGTTATTGGTTTAATACCAATAATGGTAGTCGTTTCAGTATGTTAAGGATACATATGTATCCCCGATTTTGAATTAGTTAATATTCTATTTCCGATTTATCGTGTTACATTTTGGATAGATATAGATAAAAAAAGCTAAAAGATTATGCCTAAGCTATGTTAGATCTTGGTACTAGATCTTGGTACATAATATATATATATATATATTTATATATATTTTATATATTTATATAATATATATATATATTTTTTATATTTTTTATTTTCTTTGCATTGCATCTAATCTAAAATGATTGTCTCTTCCTGGAACCAATTCAGCAAAGAAATCGTTCTCTTTCGTGACTACATAACATAAATTCATTATTTTTTCTATCCAAATCAAATTGCAATTTGATTTGGATAGAAAAAATAAAAAAAAAGTATATTATACGAAAAATCTAAATAATTTTGTGTACTAGATTAAAAAAGCGGCATAATCATAATATAATTATTATTATTTTTATTTTTCCTGATTGGTAAACCTGATTGGTAAAATCTATGGAAAAGAAAGAAAAAGATAGACAAATTTTTTATGGTCAAAAATTCATTTATTTCACTTATTCTACAAGAAGAAAAAGAAGAAAACAGAGGTTCTGTTGAATTTCAAGTAGTAAGTTTTACCAATAAGATACGGAGGCTTACTTCACATTTGGAATTGCACAAAAAAGATTTTTTATCACAAAGAGGTTTACGAAGAATTCTTGGAAAACGCCAACGTCTATTGGCTTATTTGTCAAAGAAAAATAGAGTACGTTATAAGAAATTAATTGATCAGTTGGATATTCGGGAGTCTAAAAAATTTTAAATTTTTCGTTTGAATTTTTTTATTTAATAGTTATTAAATTTTTCATTTTGATGAACTTCTTTTTTTTGAAGAATTCATAGAATAATGAATTAAGGAAGAAAAGATATGACTGTACCAGCTACGAGAAAGGATCTCATGATAGTTAATATGGGTCCTCAACACCCATCAATGCATGGTGTTCTTCGATTGATCGTTACTCTCGACGGTGAAGATGTTATCGACTGTGAACCCATATTGGGCTATTTACACAGAGGGATGGAAAAAATAGCGGAAAACCGAACAATTATACAATATCTACCTTATGTAACACGTTGGGATTATTTAGCTACTATGTTCACGGAAGCAATAACGGTAAATGCACCAGAGCAACTGGAAAATGTTCAAGTGCCTAAAAGAGCCAGCTATATCAGAGTAATTATGCTGGAGCTGAGCCGTATAGCCTCTCATTTATTATGGCTTGGACCCTTTATGGCGGATATCGGTTCGCAAACTCCCTTTTTCTATATTTTCAGAGAGAGGGAATTGATATATGATCTATTCGAAGCCGCCACTGGTATGCGAATGATGCATAATTATTTCCGCATCGGAGGAGTAGCTGCTGATCTACCTTATGGCTGGATAGATAAATGTTTGGATTTTTGCGATTATTTTTTAACAGGTATTGTTGAATATCAAAAACTTATTACGCGAAATCCCATTTTTTTGGAACGAGTTGAGGGAGTGGGCATTATTGGTGGGGAAGAAGCAATAAATTGGGGTTTATCAGGACCAATGTTACGAGGTTCCGGAATTGAATGGGATCTTCGTAAAATTGATGATTATGAGTGTTACAATGAATTCGATTGGGAAGTCCAATGGCAAAAAGAAGGAGATTCATTAGCTCGTTATTTAGTACGAATCGGTGAAATGAGAGAATCCATAAAAATTATTCAACAGGCTCTAGAAGGAATTCCCGGAGGACCCTATGAAAATTTGGAAGTTCGACGCTTTGATAGAGAAAAAAATTCCGAATGGAATGATTTTGAATATAGATTTATTAGTAAAAAACCTTCCCCCAATTTTGAATTGTCGAAACAAGAACTTTATGTGAGAGTAGAAGCCCCAAAGGGAGAATTAGGAATTTATTTGATAGGCGATAATAGTGTCTTTCCTTGGAGATGGAAAATTCGTCCACCAGGTTTTATCAATTTGCAAATTCTCCCTCAGTTAGTTAAAAGAATGAAATTGGCTGATATCATGACGATACTAGGTAGTATAGATATTATTATGGGGGAAGTTGACCGTTAAAATGATAATTGATACGACAGAAGTACAAACTATCAATTCTTTTTCTACATCGGAATCCTTAAAAGAAGTCTATGGACTCATTTGGATTTTTGTACCCATTTTGACTCTTATATTGGGAATTACAATAGGGGTACTGGTAATTGTGTGGTTAGAAAGAGAAATATCTGCAGCGATACAACAGCGTATTGGACCTGAGTTTGCGGGTCCTTTGGGAATTCTTCAAGCTATAGCAGATGGGACAAAACTACTTTTTAAGGAGGATCTCTTACCCTCGAGGGGAGATATTCGTTTGTTTAGTATTGGACCGTCTATTGCGGTCATATCAATTCTACTAAGTTTTTTAGTAATTCCTTTTGGATATCGCCTCGTTTTGGCCGATCTCAGTATAGGTGTTTTTTTATGGATCGCCATTTCAAGTATTGCTCCTATTGGTCTTCTTATGTCAGGATATGGATCGAATAATAAATATTCTTTTTTGGGTGGTCTACGAGCTGCTGCTCAATCCATTAGTTATGAAATACCATTAACTCTTTGTGTGTTATCAATATCTCTACGTGTGATTCGTTAAAACATGACCTTTCTTCCTAGAAATAGAGGAAGAGACTGAATGTATTGAATAAATTTGTCTTTTTATTCATCATTTGGGTTGGTCAGTTAAACCAGGATAGTTATATGAGTGAAACAAAACAACTTATAAATTTGCAGTAATAAAATAAAATCTCATTTCATATGTACAAGAAAAAATTAAAGTAAATATAAACAGTGTAAACTGTTTACCCCAAGATTGAGTCAGTCATCATTTTTTGAAGCGGGTGCAAAAGATTAACTGCATAGAGTTTCCATTACTGTTTTGTAGGTATTACCATACCGTAGGTCAATCAAAAAAGTCAGTGAACGGTTAGGAACACAAAAGTACACAAAGGATTTGTAATGAAGATAATGTAAAATATCAAAAAAAGATATTTCTGCATAAAATAAAAGGAATCAAAATAGGGGCTTTAAGTTAGTAGAAATGATCAAGCAGTACTTCCCTATGATTCCGATCTAGAGTATACTCCTATTCACTGATTAAAAAAATAACTATCAAGAACGAATTAATCCTTTATTTTATATTCTTCTCTTCTGAGATAGAAGAACAGGATCGAAAGAAATGGAATACAATAAATAATCGAATGACGAATAAAAAGAAAAGATCTTTATTTTATTTATTATCTATTCTTTTTTCCCACCCGACCGATATCCATAATTTAATTCTATACATATATGATATATGGGTGGAACTCTGATTTCCTAAAATTCCTAATTTTTTATCATATATATTATTGATATAACAAGATATAAAAAGTATTTTACTGAAAGATGTAAGTTATTATAGAACAAAGAGAAAATTTTATAATTAAATTATAAGGGATGAGATCAATTCTGAAGCACCTTTTTCTATTCTAGCAGACAGAATTCCATTGGTCTAATTTAGGACTTTATTTTATGAGGGATCTTTATTCTATCTTCCAACAAAGGGAGCGATAATACCGAAATCCAGTCTAGTCTGTCCTTACATTTATTTGTGACCGTAGAGGAGCCGTATGAAGCTAAGGTTTCATGTACGGTTTTGGAATAGCGATAAGAACAGTGATGTTTTTTTCGACTATAATTATCTAACAGTTTAAGTACAATTGATATAGTTGAAGCACAGTCCAAATATGGTTTGGGTGGGTGGAATCTGTGGCGACAGCCCATAGGGTTTATAGTTTTCCTGATTTCTTCTCTAGCTGAATGTGAGAGATTGCCCTTTGATTTACCAGAAGCGGAGGAAGAATTAGTAGCAGGTTATCAAACCGAATATTCAGGTATCAAGTTTGGTTTATTTTATCTTGCTTCTTACTTAAATCTATTAGTTTCTTCATTATTTGTAACGGTTCTTTACTTAGGTGGGTGGAATTTCTCTCTTCCATACATATATATTCCCGAACTTTTCGGAATAAATGTAGTCTTTGGAATGACAATTGGTATCTTTATTACATTAGCTAAAGCTTATTTGTTTCTGTTCATTTGTATCGCAACAAGATGGACTTTACCTAGGCTGAGAATGGATCAGTTATTAAATCTTGGATGGAAATTTCTTTTACCTATTTCTTTGGGTAATCTATTATTAACAACTTCTTCCCAACTAGTTTCACTATAAATAACAGAATACGATAACAATATTTTATTTTAGATTCAGAACCTCTTTCAAACAAGAGAAAGAAACTTCAAATTTTTCATGGATATCTACAATATGTTCCCTATGGTGACTGGATTCATGAATTATGGTCAACAAACAATACGAGCTGCAAGGTACATTGGTCAAAGTTTTATAATTACCTTATCCCACACAAATCGTTTACCTGTAACTATTCAATATCCTTATGAAAAATCAATTACATCAGAGCGTTTCCGTGGTCGAATTCACTTTGAATTTGATAAATGTATTGCTTGTGAAGTATGTGTTCGTGTATGTCCTATAGATCTACCCGTTGTAGATTGGAGATTTGAAAGAGATATGAAAAAGAAACAATTGCTTAATTATAGTATAGATTTTGGAGTCTGTATATTTTGTGGTAACTGTGTCGAGTATTGTCCAACAAATTGTTTATCAATGACTGAAGAATATGAACTTTCTACTTATGATCGTCACGAATTAAATTATAATCAAATTGCTTTGGGTCGGTTACCAGTGTCAGTAATTGGAGATTACACAATTCAAACAGTTATAAATTCGACTCAAATCAAAATAGACAAATAAAAACAAAAATAACCCCTTTGAGTTAAGAACAATTACCAACTACTAAGGTAAGATTTTTTTGACATAAACGATTAAAGCTTTTTAATTTTGCTTTGGTTAGTCAGTTATTATCAATAATAATTATATAATTGTCTATATAATTGTTGAGAATTACTCTTTGTTTGACTTAAACTGAGAATATACTTCTTTTCCCACAATAATTTGGAAATAGAGAATTCCAAGTACTCTTTTTTTTCTTTCGGATAAGAAAATAGGATTAGCCCAATAAGTTTATCTATATTATATCGATATTAATCTATATTCATATTACGATTTAATTCAATTAGGAACGTATCATATACAAGAAAAATAGAGGAATTCCTTTTCCTTTCCTGAACCCTTCAGTAAGGTTATGATTTGACTTTTTTATATTATATTTTATATATAATGGATTTACCTGGACCAATGCATGATATTCTTGTAGTATTTTTGGGATTAGTTCTTGTATTAGGAGGTCTAGGGGTAGTATTGTTTACCAATCCAATTTATTCCGCCTTTTCCTTGGGATTGGTTCTTGTTTGCATATCCTTATTCTATATTCCATCGAATTCCTTTTTTGTAGCTGCTGCGCAGCTCCTTATTTATGTGGGAGCCGTAAATGTCCTAATTCTATTTGCGGTAATGTTCATGAATGGTTCAGAATATTCTACTAATTCGTATTTTTTGACCATTGGGGATAGAGTTACTTCACTGGTTTGTATAAGTATTGTTTTTTCACTAATTACTACTATATCAGATACATCGTGGTACGGAATTATTTGGACTACAAGATCAAACCAGATTATGGAACAGGACTTAATAAGTAACGTTCAACAAATTGGAATTCATTTATCAACAGATTTTTTTCTTCCCTTTGAACTCATTTCTATAGTTCTTTTAGTTTCCTTGATAGGTGCGATTACTATGGCTCGTCAATAATAATAAATATTTAGAAAAGAATTAAAGGAAAAAATTTCTTAATCTTAACTTAATCTTAATTTAATATATATATATATTTTATATATTTAATATTTATTATATTTATATTTTTATTTATATTTTTTTATATTTTATATATTTATATTTTTAAAATAAAAAATGAAAAAAAATAAAAAATGAAAAGATTTTAAAATAAAAAACGAAAAGGCTAAAAGGTCTTAATTAAATCCATCTATTGTCAATACTTTCTTTATTTTCTGTAATTGTTTGTTCTAATCTAGCCAATTGTGAACTACTTGAATTATTGTTGTTATTGAAATGAATCGAGATTGATAAGGAGTTAGTCAATGATGTTCGAGCATGTACTTTTTTTAAGTGTCTATTTATTTTCTATCGGTATCTATGGATTGATCACAAGTCGAAACATGGTTAGAGCGCTTATGTGTCTTGAGCTTATACTAAATTCAGTTAATATTAATCTCGTAACATTTTCTGATATATTTGATAATCGCCAATTAAAAGGAGACATTTTCTCAATATTTATTATTGCCGTTGCAGCTGCTGAAGCAGCTATTGGGCTAGCTATTGTTTCGTCGATCCACCGGAACAGAAAATCAACTCGTATTAATCAATCGAATTTGTTGAATAATTAGTGATAATTATCACTAAAATCAAGATATAATAATAAAAAAAGAACATAAAACAAAAAAACTTTATTTTATATTTTTTTTGTATTCTACTAATTAATTATTTATATCTACTAATTAATTATTTATACTTCTACTTCTTTTTTTTTTTATTTCTATTTTTTTATTTCCATATCTAAATTAGATATATATATGGAATTCCGTATAACATACATTTCTTATGTATTAATATTATATATATACATCTATTATATATATACATCTTTATATATACATCTTTAATATAGATTTAAAGATTTAAAATATAGATAGATCTAAAATAGAAAAATTAGATTCTAATATATAAAATGTAAATTTGAATATGTATGTTATTATATTTTACTAATTTTTTACTAACTGTTAGTATATTTTCATTTCATTTTATATTGAAATATTCCTATTGAATATTGATTAATCTATTTGTTTTGCTAACCAATTTAAATTAACATGTACAGCTTATATGATCATGGTTGTTGAAACAAAAATCAAAGTCTCTTGGTTCTTCTCATGAACAGATTTAGAAATATACTGATTCTTAAAATTTTGATAAACCACTGCTTCGTCTGGTGTCTACAAAATATATATTAATTTTTTACCAGATCGAAAATTTTTTATGTTAAAATCTGGAATTTATAGATCTAATGTCACATTCAGTAAAAATTTATGATACATGTATAGGATGTACTCAATGTGTACGAGCTTGCCCCACAGATGTATTGGAAATGATACCTTGGGACGGGTGTAAAGCCAAGCAAATTGCTTCTGCGCCAAGAACCGAGGATTGCGTAGGTTGTAAGAGATGTGAATCCGCTTGCCCAACAGATTTTTTAAGTGTTCGTGTTTATTTATGGCATGAAACAACTCGCAGCATGGGTCTAGCTTATTGATACGTTACAAAAAACTCCACTTGAATCATTTGATTCCTCTTTACCGACAAAAACCCGTACTCGATAAAATAAAATATATAATTCCGAGCACGGGTTTTTCTGGTCAAAACGTATCTATTTTGTCTTTATCATGAGTTATTTTCCTTGGTTAACAATACTTGTTGTTTTGCCGATATTCGGGGGCTCTTCAATTTTCTTTCTTCCTCATAGAGGAAATAAGATGTTTAGGTGGTATACTATATGTATATGTTTATTAGAACTTCTTATAACCACTTACGTATTTTGTTATCATTTCCAATTGGACGATCCACTAACACAATTGGAGGAAGATTTTAAATGGATAGATATTTTTGATTTTCACTGGAGACTCGGAATTGATGGACTTTCCATAGGCCCCATTTTACTGACAGGATTTATCACTACTTTAGCTACTTTAGCAGCCTGGCCAGTTACTCGAAATTCGCGATTATTTTATTTCCTGATGCTAGCAATGTACAGTGGCCAAATAGGATTATTTTCTTCTCGAGACCTTTTACTTTTTTTCATCATGTGGGAGTTGGAATTAATTCCTGTTTACTTACTTTTATCCATGTGGGGAGGAAAGAAGCGCCTCTACTCGGCTACAAAGTTTATTTTGTACACTGCGGGGGGTTCCATTTTTCTCTTAATAGGAGTTCTAGGTATGGGTTTGTATAGCTCCAACGAACCCATATTAGATTTTGAAAGATTAGCTAATCAATCATATCCTGTGGCATTGGAAATACTCTTCTATTTTGGCTTCCTTATAGCTTATGCTGTCAAATCGCCGATTATACCCCTACATACGTGGCTACCAGATACCCATGGAGAAGCACATTACAGTACATGTATGCTTCTCGCTGGAATTTTATTAAAAATGGGAGCATATGGACTCATTCGAATCAATATGGAATTATTACCCCATGCTCATTCTATATTTTCTCCCTGGTTGGTAATAGTGGGAACGATGCAAATAATCTATGCAGCTTTAACTTCTCTCGGTCAACGGAATTTAAAAAAGAGAATAGCTTATTCTTCCGTATCTCATATGGGTTTTATAATTATAGGAATTGGTTCTATAACAGGCATGGGACTCAATGGTGCCATTTTACAAATACTTTCTCATGGATTTATTGGTGCTGCACTTTTTTTCTTGGCAGGGACCTGTTGTGATAGAATACGTCTTGTTTATCTTGACGAAATGGGGGGGGTATCAATTCCAATGCCAAAGTTATTTACTATGTTCAGTAGCTTTTCGATGGCTTCTCTGGCATTGCCGGGAATGAGTGGTTTTGTTGCGGAATTAATAGTATTTTTTGGAATAATTACCAGTCCAAAATATCTTTTAATGCCGAAAGTGCTAATTACTTTCGTAATGGCAATTGGAATGATATTAACGCCTATTTATTTATTATCTATGTTACGCCAGATGTTTTATGGATACAAGCTATTCAATGCTCCAAACTCTAGTTTTGCAGATTCTGGGCCACGAGAACTTTTCGTTTCAATCTGTATCTTTCTACCCGTAATAGGAATTGGTATTTATCCTGATTTCGTTTTTTCGCTATCAGTTGACAGGGTACAAACTATTTTATCTAATTATTTTCATAGATAGTCTTTCATTACTGATACCGAAAGTCTTATAATTTATTGATTTAATAAAAAAATTGAGTTCACTGTACAATACAAAAAGGTAATAAAATTAATTAGATATAGTAATCAGATGTATGTTATGTATTTCGAGTTTTTGAGAACCGTTTGAATTGAATGATTTTTCTTCATTCAATTCAAATGGTTCTCAAAAACTCGCACAAAGAAACAAAAACCTTTCGTTATACATGGAACAATATTCTTATCTATTTTTCATCTAAATTTATTCAATTAGATGTGAATGAACCATAACTATGTAAACCTATCCCTAATAGATTGATTCCAAAATAACATATCCAAATTATAAGAAATCCTATAGAAGCTACAAGTGCTGAATTCGTACCTTGAAAAATTGGATTTGTTCTAGTATGTAAATAAATTGCGAATATGGTCCAAGTAATAAATGCCCAAGTTTCTTTAGGGTCCCAATTCCAATAAGATCCCCATGCTTCATTAGCCCATACTGCTCCACAAAGAATGCCTATGGTTAAAAATGTAAATCCCAAACTTATGACACGATAACTCCAATAATCCAAACGCTGAGTCAATTGATGTTTATAATAATTTGGAAATGGAAGAAAAAAGGTCTTTTTAAAAAGATTTCTTTTTTCGTTCAAATATGGAATCTCACCAAAGAAAGATAATTTAATTAAGAAATTTTTACTCTTTAAAAAGCTTTCGATGTTTTTTCGAAATGTAATGATTAAAAGAGCGATTGACAGTAAGGATCCACATAAAAGAGCTGCATAGCTCAATAACATCATACTTACGTGCATCATTAACCACTGAGATTGGAGAGCCGGTACTAATATTTCAGATTGATGCATTTCGGTTAAAAGACCCGACGTGGCAAAGCCTTGAGTCAAAATTGCGCTTGGTGCAGTTATTGTGCTTAAATCATTTTTATGGTTCCCCATCTTGGGAATTATATAAATAATAGAGAAACTACATGAAAGAAAGATTAATGACTCGTATAAATTGCTTAACGGAAAATGTCCCGAGGAAATCCAACGAAAAACTAATAATCCTGTTATAGTGAAAAAAGTAGCTATCATTCCTTTTTCCGACGAATCGCGTAATCCTTTAATTTCTTGGATTAATAAGGTGATCACATGAATCGTAATCACAATTGAAATTACCGAAAAAGAGATATGAGTTAATATATGTTCTAAAGTAGAAAAAATCATAAAACTGAATCCCATTACAGAATTAAAATTGGGAATTGAATACATTATAGGATCCATTAATTGAATACATTATAGAATCCATTGTATATCTTTTAGAAGATTTACAGTATAAAATGCCGCCACTCGGACTCGAACCGAGATGCTCTAGCACTGCTTCCTAAGAGCAGCGTGTCTACCAATTTCACCATGGCGGCTTACTTGAAATAATAATAGTCAATTCATGTTGAATCGTCGAGACTCAAGAATTCTATATAATTTAGAAAACATTAGAATCGCTGAATAAAGACTTGTTTAAGTTTATATTTGAATCTTCAATTAATAAAAGAATCTATTTAGTTAGTATTATTAGAATTTTTTTTTTTTTAACTTTACTTTTGCGCACTATAAATAGAGTTCTCTCCAAAAAAATGGGATTTTGTTCTTAGCTCTCTATCTCGACTAAGAACTCTCCCTTTTCCATTTTTCTAATGATTTGACACCTTTGCTATCTAATTAATACTCTTCATTATCCACATAATATAAGATTCATTTTATTTTTGATTAGGCATGTAACGAAAGAAAAAAATGTAATTTCTATCCCAACTGTGCTCTACTTTTCACATATTTTTTTATTGTGAAAAGTAGATAAAGAAAAAAAAAAAAAAGAAATCTTTAGAACCAAATAACAAAAAATTTTATTTTACATACCACAGTACCCTGTTTGTTATTTATGACTAATATTGAGGAATTCAATACATTTTTTAATAAAAATTTAGCTCTTCGGACTATATCAATTTCAATTATTCCAAAACTTTATTATTTGTTTGTCGCACAAAAAAACTTTTTGAATGCCCGGTGGAGATCGATTTCGCTAAAGAAAGGGCTTTTACTGCAGCTAAATACCCTTTTTTCTTCCAAATATTTCTACGAATACGTTTTTTTGACAGAGAAGTACGTTTTTTTGGAACTGCCATTCAAAAAAAGGAGTAATATTGTTGTATGTGAAAGACATGTATTGTTCAAAATAGATTGTTTGTTTTGTTTATTATCTATTTATTTTATTTACTATCTATACTTATTCCCTTTCTCTTTGCGGATAATCAAATAGTGTTTTCAAAGTTTAAAACATATTATATTATATAAATAGAAATAAATATTCTGTTACGTATAAGACTAAAGATAAAAAAATAGAAAGAAAAAAACAAGGGAATTCTTTTTGAGAAAAGGCATTTTTTCCTATTACTTAATTGATTAAGTTTAGATCAGAATGCTTTGCCTGTTATTTAAATTCCAATCCAATTAGAACTAATTGGATTGGAATTGTGAATCTGTTAAACAAAATTTTGCGTTACCTGATTGATAAAGTAAAGATAACTTTTTTTTTTTTTATTCAAATATAGATACTATAAATCTGTATTTGATTCAAATACTCTTTTTGTTCTAATTTGTTTTTCTTAACTATACTATATGACATGATTCTAAATTACTAGAATCTAAATATTCTAATAACAGAAATATTCTAATAAGAATATTATACCCAGTGAATACGAATAGGTAGTAGAATGATTAAATTAAACATAGTAAAAAATCTCATATTCTCTATCATATTCTCTATATTAATATATTAATCTTAATATATTAAGAAATTTTTTTTATTAGTTATTAGTTAATAATTAAGGAATAACCTTTGTGTAATTATTTGGTCATATCATTTTACTAAGCAATTGTCAATTTTTGAATATTCCAACCAAATACTTGAGAAGAATCAAAATAATGAAAAATGGAGTCTTCTTATGTCTTTTTTGTTGATTTCTTTTTTTTTTTATTCTTCCTTTCATTCAAATAAAAAGAGGTAAGAATTGGCGAATCGGAAACAATTATCAATTATTAAGAAAAAAATTCAAACTGTTTTATTATGGAATATACATATCAATATGCATGGATAATCCCTTTTCTTCCACTTCCTGTTCCAATCTTAATAGGATTTGGACTTTTACTTTTTCCGACAGCAACAAAAAGCATTCACCGTATATGGGCTTTTCCTAGTATTTTACTGTTAAGTATAGCTATGGGGTTTTCGGCCAATCTGTCTATTCAACAAATAAATGGAAGTTTTATCTATCAATATTTATGGTCTTGGACCATAAATAATGATTTTTCCTTAGAGTTTGGGTACTTGATCGATCCACTTACTTCTATTATGTCGATACTAATTACTACTGTTGGAATCATGGTTCTTATTTATAGTGACAATTATATGTTTTATGATCAAGGATATTTGCGATTTTTTGCTTATATGAGTTTTTTTAGTGCCTCCATGTTGGGATTAGTTACCAGTTCCAATTTGATACAAATTTATATTTTTTGGGAACTCGTGGGAGTTTGTTCATATTTATTAATAGGGTTTTGGTTCACACGACCAATTGCTGCAAGTGCTTGTCAAAAAGCTTTTGTAACAAATCGTGTAGGGGATTTTGGTTTATTATTAGGAATTTTAGGTTTTTATTGGATAACAGGTAGTTTCGAATTTCGAGATTTGTTCAAAATAACTAATAACTTGATCCATAATAATGGAGTCAACCCCTTATTTGCTACGTTGTGTGCCTCTTTATTATTCCTCGGTGCAGTCGCTAAATCTGCACAATTTCCCCTTCACGTATGGTTACCTGATGCAATGGAAGGACCCACTCCTATCTCGGCTCTTATACACGCAGCTACTATGGTAGCGGCAGGAATTTTTCTTGTAGCTCGACTTCTTCCTCTTTTCATAGGTATACCTTACATAATGAATTTCATTTCTTTAATAGGTGTAATAACAGTCCTATTAGGAGCTACTTTAGCTCTTGCTCAAAGAGATATAAAAAGAAGTTTAGCCTATTCCACAATGTCTCAATTGGGTTATATTATGTTAGCTCTAGGTATAGGTTCTTATAGAGCTGCTTTATTCCATTTGATTACTCATGCCTATTCTAAAGCCTTATTGTTTTTGGGGTCTGGATCTATTATTCATTCAATGGAATCCATTGTTGGATATTCACCCGATAAGAGTCAGAATATGGTTCTTA